CCTTGGGTAAAAATAGCGCTTGGCGCGGTTATTGCGCTTAAATCATTTTTATGGTTCCCTATTTTAGGAACCATATGAATAATGGAGAAACTCCATGAAAGGAACATTAATGATTCATATAAATCACTTAACGGGAAATGTCTCGAATAAATCCAACGAGTAACTAATAATCCTGTTATACAGAAAAAAGTGGCTATCATGCCTTTTTCTGACGGATCACATAGTCCTACGATTTCATGGACTAATAAAGTCACCAAATAAATCGTAATGACAATTGAAATGATCGAAAAAGAGATGTGAGTGAATATATGTTCTAAAGTCGCAAATATCATAAAAAAAAATCATTAAAAAAAAGAGGGGTCCCTCAATTACGGAATGTAAATTCCGAATTAAATTCATTATAGGATCTAATGTGTCCTTTTTAGAGGATGCCGCCACTCGGACTCGAACCGAGATGCTCTAGCACTGCTTCCTAAGAGCAGCGTGTCTACCGATTTCACCATGGCGGCTTGATCGAAATAATAATAGCCCATATGATGTTCAATCGTCGAGATTGAAAGATTCAATGCAATATATTTTAGGAAACGTTAGAATCGATGAATAAAGACTCGTTCAAATGAATATTTGAACTTCAATAATCCTTAGTATCCCGGTATGGTGTCATTTTTAACAACAGGCTTTCACGTAGTATAAGTTCTTCTGGAACAGTTGGAACTAGATGGTTATGTCCTCAGTTGAGGTCTAGAACTAAGAATTGTCCCTTTTTTATATCATTTTTTGATGATTCATTTCTCATTTATCTGATTTCATGGATCGGAAATGAAAAAAGATTCATTTTTCACTGAACAAAAGAAAATAAATAGGATTTTTTATGTATCACAATTGGATAACTACATCCAAGGGATTTCTATAAATATTTAGATAGTTTGGTATCAAAACTGTATTAATGGTTGGGATCCTCATTGTATACATAATTCGTGTGAGGATTTACCGAACCAATTAGGTATTGGGCTGCACATAAAACAAAAGAGTTTCAATCTCTATTGGAATTCTACGCTATGTACTTTACTTATAAATAAAGTATATTCTATATAAAATAGATTGATCGATCCTACGGTCCAAACATAGGATCTATTTTGGATTAAGGAAGACTGAATTATTCTTCGTACATAAATATCGACCTAAAGGGGATCCGGGGAGTTTTTATTGATTGGGTCGAAACAAGAGGGAATCTATGTAGTGATTCGGAGAGTTACAAAGCAAAGTCTGAAAATATATATTTCAATCAATTAGTTTCAAGGATCCATTCATTTTTACTACTGTCGTTCATACTTGTTTCAGATCTTCCAAAAATCTTAATGATGTATAACTATTGGAGATACATAATCGAATAAACTTCTTCCTAAAAAAAATATTTTTTTTTGGGGGGGGGGGAAATAACAACCCCCATCTCGCGAATTATCAAAATCTACTATAATGAAAAGTGAAACCTTGTATTTTGTGTTTAACTATTTCTTTTTTGTTGTTGTTTGAAAAACAACAACAAAAAAGAAATAGTACCGTTCTTAGAACCCAATAGACAGAATAATTCTTATTCTACATACCACAACAGCCGGTTCAGTTCTATCTCATATAGATGAGTTCAAAACATTAGTTAATGTGAATTATTCATCTTATAAATCATCCAATTCATCGAGTCATGTCGATTCAGATTATTCCAAGGCTTTATTACTTGTTTGTCGCACAAAAAAACTTTTTGAATGCCCGGTAGAAATAGATTTAGCTAAAGATAAAGCTTTTACCGCCGCCCAATATCCCTTTTTCTTCCAAATATTTCTACGAATACGCTTTTTTGAGATAGAAGTACGTTTCTTTGGAACCGCCATTTTAAAATAAAGAAGTAACTTTTATAGTTGGATGTGAAAGACATGTATTGTTCAAAATGGATCGTTCTTGCTATTCATTATCTATATTTATTCCATAGCGGATACTTCCTTCATAACATACAAAAATATAGATACGTGTGCATCACATAGAGTACACTAGGGATAAAAAAAGAAATAGAAAAAAGAAAAACGATGTGATTTTCAAAGGAATTTTTTTTTGTTCCACATCTCTATTACATACAATGCCCGAAGAAAGAAGAATTCGTACTAATTTGTACCTTCATATCTTCATTCCGATCTATGTCTATGAGGTCCGCTACCATAGAAATCGAACCGGTTGTTGTTGATAAGAATCAAAAAGGGTTCCAATTCATATCTCAATCTCAGTCTATTTATATCTCGTTGTCTTACATTGAATAAATCGAAAAGCTTAAGAATCCTTACCTAATTTAAGAAAATAATAATTTAAAATTTTTCTATTAATTGACCAAGCTCGAGGATAGAGTACTCATAATTTAAATGAAAATGAGATTGGTAGTTAATCTGTTAAACGATACATTACTTGAGAAAGGTAATTTTAGTAATCTCTTATTTCAGTTCTATGCGAAGTGACGAGTATCATAGGATTTCCTATAAACATAAGTTTATTTTATTGGAATAGAAGCCAATCAATCAGTTCTACAATGAATTAATTAATGACTCCGAATAAACTAACTAAAATAACTAGTATTTTATTGGGTCGAGTTATTGGCGGATTCTATGATCCATATCCCAATAGAGTACTTTTACCTTTTTTTGGTGTCATTCCTTTTCCTTACTATTTACTATATGGATATCAATCGCCGTAATAGTGGAATGATTGAAAATCTCATATTCTTTCTTTATCTTAATAAATATCTTAGTTAATAACTAAATGATCAGTTTTAACCAGTGACTTGGTCATTTGAACAATTGTAACTTCTTGATTTAAATTTCTTTTTATTCAATACGATATTTGGGAAAGAATCGGAATAATTAAGAATTCAAAATCCTATTTGAGTTCTTTTCTATCTTGATTTTTATTTATTTATTTGACTTCCGAAAGAGAGAAGAGCTGGTGAATCGGAAACAATTAATAAGAATAAAAAAAGTTTGATTTTCTTATGGAACATACATATCAATATGCATGGATCATACCTTTCGTTCCACTTCCAGTTACTATGTCAATAGGATGGGGACTTCTGCTTGTTCCGACTGCAACAAAAAATCTTCGTCGTATGTGGGCTTTTCCTAGTGTTTCATTGCTAAGTATAGTTATGGTTTTTTCGGCCGATCTGTCTATTCAGCAAATCAATGGCAGTTCTATCTATCAATTTCTATGTTCTTGGACCATCAATAATGATTTTTCTTTAGAGTTCGGCCACTTGATCGACCCACTTACTTCTATTATGTCAATACTAATCACTACTGTTGGAATCATGGTTCTTATTTATAGTGACAATTATATGTCTCATGATCAAGGATATTTGAGATTTTTTGCTTATATGAGTTTTTCCAATACTTCTATGTTGGGATTAGTTACTAGTTCCAATTTGATACAAATTCATATTTTTTGGGAACTGGTGGGAATGTGTTCGTATCTATTAATAGGTTTTTGGTTCACACGACCAATTGCAGCCAATGCTTGTCAAAAAGCGTTTGTAACTAATCGTGTAGGGGATTTTGGTTTATTATTAGGAATCTTAGGTTTTTATTGGATAACAGGTAGTTTGGAATTTCGGGATTTGTTCGAAATCTTCAATAACTTGATCCATAATAATGGGGTCAATTCTTTATTTGCTACTCTGTGTGCCTCCCTATTATTCCTTGGTGCAGTTGCTAAATCCGCACAATTTCCCCTTCATGTATGGTTACCTGATGCCATGGAGGGGCCCACTCCTATTTCGGCTCTTATACATGCTGCTACTATGGTAGCAGCGGGAATTTTTCTTGTCGCTCGGCTTCTTCCCCTTTTCACAGTCATACCTTACATAATGAATCTCATTTCTTTGCTAGGTATAATAACGGTACTATTAGGAGCTACTTTAGCTCTTGCTCAAAAAGACATTAAGAGAAGTTTAGCCTATTCTACAATGTCTCAATTGGGTTATATTATGTTAGCTCCAGGGATAGGTTCTTATCGAGCTGCTTTATTCCATTTAATCACTCATGCCTATTCGAAAGCATTATTGTTTTTAGGATCCGGATCGATTATTCATTCAATGGAACCCATTGTTGGATATTCTCCAGATAAAAGTCAGAACATGGTTCTTATGGGTGGTTTAACCAAATATGTGCCAATTACAAAAACTACTTTTTTATTAGGTACACTTTCTCTTTGTGGTATTCCACCTCTTGCTTGTTTTTGGTCCAAAGATGAAATTCTTAATGATAGTTGGTTGTATTCACCGATTTTCGCGATAATAGCCTGTTCCACAGCAGGATTAACTGCATTTTATATGTTTCGGATGTATTTACTTACTTTTGAGGGGCATTTACACGTTCGGTTTCAAAATTACAGTGGCACTAAAAATAGCTCGTTCTCTTCAATATCTATATGGGGAAAAGAAGGACCGAAACCAGTTAACAAAAATGTACTTTTCTCAGTAATGAATAATAATAAAAAGGTTTCCCTTTTTTCGAAGAAGATATATCAAATTGATGGGAATATACGAAATCTGATGCGATCCTTTAGTACTCATTTTGACAATAAAGACACTTCCATGTATCCCTGTGAATCGGACAATACTATGCTATTTTCTCTACTTGTATTGGTCCTATTTACTTTGTTTGTTGGATCCATAGGAATTCCTTTCGATCAAGTAGGAATGGATTTGGATATATTATCGAAATGGTTAATCCCATCGATAAACCTTTTACATCAAAATTCGAACTATTCTGTGGATTGGTATGAATTTGTGACAAATGCAATTTATTCAGTCAGTATAGCCTATTTCGGAATATTCATAGCGTCTCTTTTATATGGGTCTGTTTATTCATCTTTTCAGAATTTAGAATTAATTAATTCATTTGTTAAAATAGGTCCTAAGAGACTTTTCTTGGACCGAATAATAAATGTAATATACAATTGGTCAT